GTACGTAGAACAGACTGTGGGACCATCCAAGGAATTTCTGTAAGTCCTCGAAATGGGATGACGTCGGAAAGAATTTTTATCCAAATATTGATGGGCCGCGTATTAGCAGACGATATATATATAGGCTCACGATGTATTGCCGTTCGAAATCAAGATATTGGTATTGGACTTGTCAATCGATTCATAACCTTTCAAACACAACCCATCTCGATCCGAACTCCCCTTACTTGTAAGAGTACGTCTTGGATCTGCCGATTATGTTATGGCCGGAGCCCTACTCATGGTGACCTCGTCGAATTGGGAGAAGCTGTAGGTATTATTGCGGGTCAATCTATTGGGGAACCCGGCACTCAACTAACATTAAGAACTTTTCATACCGGTGGAGTATTCACCGGGGGTACTGCAGAACATGTACGAGCCCCCTCTAATGGAAAAATAAAATTCAATGAGGATTTGGTTCATCCCACACGTACACGTCACGGGCATCCCGCTTTTCTATGTTATATAGACTTGTATGTAACTATTGAGAGCGAGGATATTATACATAACGTGACTATTCCACCAAAAAGTTTTATTTTAGTTCAAAACGATCAATATGTAGAATCAGAACAAGTGATTGCTGAGATTCGCGCGGGAACATATACTTTGAATTTTAAAGAGAGGGTTCGAAAACATATTTATTCTGACTCAGAGGGAGAAATGCACTGGAGTACCGATGTATATCATGCACCCGATTTTACATATAGTAATGTACATCTCTTGCCAAAAACAAGTCACTTATGGATATTATCAGGAGGCTTGTACAGATCCAGCAAAGCCTCTTTTTCAATCCATAAAGATCAAGATCAAATGAACCTTTATTTTCTTTCTTCTAAAGGAAAATCTATTTTTAGCTTTTCAGTAAATACAGTAAAGAATGATCAAGGGAAAGACAAATTCGTTACTTCAAGTCTTTCTGGTAAAAAAGAAAGCAGTATTCCCGATGATTCAGAATTTAATCGAATCATAGATAGGGGTCAGTGTAATCTCAGATTTCGTTCTATTCTCCACAAAAATTCTGATTTAGTTTTATTAGCAAAGAGGCGAAGAAATAGATTCATCATTCCATTCCAATGGATTCAAGAACGAGAGAACGAACAACTGCCCCGTTCCAGTATTTCGATTGAAATACCGATAAATGGTATTTTTCGGAGAAATAGTATTCTTGCTTATTTTGATGATACTCAATACAGAAGAAAGAGTTCGGGAATTACTAAATACGGGGCTATAGGCTTGCATTCAATCCTCAAAAAAGAGGATTTAATTGAGTATGGCGAAGTCAAAGAACTTAAGCCAAAATACCAAACGAAAGTAGACAGCTTTTTTTTCATTCCCGAAGAGGTGCATATTTTACCCGAATCTTATACTATAATGGTGCGAAACAATAGTATTATTGGAGTAGATACACGAATTGCTTTAAATATAAATACAAGAAGCCGAGTAGGCGGATTGGTACGCGTGGAGAAAAAAAAAAAACAGATTGAACTTAAAATCTTTTCTGGAGATATCCATTTTCCTGTAGAGATGGATAATATATTCCGATACAGTGGCATCTTGATACCACGGGGAAGGGTAAAAAAAAAATTTAAGGAATCAAAAAATTTTAAAAATTGGATCTATGTCCAATGGACCACACCTACCAAGAAAAAAAATTTTGTTTTGTTTCGACCCGTAATCATATATGAAATAGCGGACGGTATAAATTTAGAAACACTTTTTCCCCAGGATTTGTTGCAGGAAAAGGAGAATCTAAAACTTAGAGTTGTAAATTATATTCTTTATGGAAATCGCAAACCTATTTCGGGAATTTACGGAACCTGTATTCAATTAGTTCGGACTTGTTTAGTGTTGACCTGGCACCAAGATAACAAAAATTCTTCTAACGAAGAAGCCCATGCTTCCTTTGTTGAAGTAAGTACAACTGGTTTGATTCGAGATTTCCTAAGAATCAACTTAGTGAAATCACATATTTCGTATATAAGAAAAAGAAATGGTCCGCTAATGTCCGGATTGATCTCGGATAATAGGTCAGATCGTACCAATCCATTTTATTCCACGGAAAGGATTCAACAATCATTTAGACAAAACCAAGGAACTATTCATACGTTCTTGAATAGAAGTAAGGAATCTCAATCTTTGATAATTTTGTCATCATCTAATTGTTTTCAAATGGGTCCATTCACCGATGTAAAACATTACAAGGGGAGAAAAGAATCAATTAAAAAAAATTCGCGAATTTCAATTAGGAATTCGTTAGGACCTTTAGGAACAGCCTGTCAAATTGCGAATTTTTTTTACCGTGTAAAAACTCATAATCAGATCTCGTTAACTAACTATTTGCAACTTGACAATTTAAAACAGACTTTTCAAGTACTTAAATATTATTTAATGGACGAAATCGGGAGAATTTATAATTCCAATCCATGCAGTAACGTCCTTTTGAATCCATTCAACTTGAATT